CTCAGCCAAAGAAAGATAATGGAAAGTTGGCCGAAATGTGCACTAAATACTTTTCGAGAGATCTCCTCCAAATCACTCGTATGACTATCGAAATCGTGAGCATCAGCATGTAGGTTCCAGATCCAAGTGGTAGTATCAGGGCCCTTAGCTATTGTTCTTGAGAAATGACCCGGTTTTGCCCATTCCTCAAAAGAAGTTTTTATGGGATCCCTATCTACCAAAATTTTGACTTCTGGTTCCGGCGAACGAATAATCATTGAGTCCTCCTCTTTCCGGACAATACATACAAAGAAACCCGCCAACAGCCAAATAATTAGTGAACCTATGAGAGATGTTTCTAATTAGTTTCTTTTTCTTCTATCTCCCATCTATTTTATTTAGTTATTCACTAGAGCAATTATGATCTGGAAGTCGATCCGGGGCAAGTGTTCGGATCTATTATGACATAGCCATGAGGCGCTCAACGGACCTTTTTTTTAATCTTATAAAATCTTTTTGGGGCTTTCAAAAACCATTTTTTTTGTACATGTATTTCTAGTCTGTTTATTAATATCTCAATTAGAAGTTCCTAGATGTGGTGTCTTCCATTCCAGGGAACATATTAATTATTGCGGTATTCAAAATTTCATGAGCAGCCATTGGTCATTACTAATAAAATATTCCAGTATCCCTATTTATTCATTCGAAAGTTAGTTTTAATAGCAGAAAATAGATATTTGATACTCTATCTGCGTATCCTTTCTACCCACAAAATACCAGACAAAATTGAAAATGATCTTAGAAAGGGGATATAATGAAATTCTTTGATTGGTTTTTCTCAGATAAATGATTCGTTTTATTTGACTGATGAGGCCAACAAAAAACAATTAATTAAAAATAAAAATTTGGAAATAGTTAAAAAAAAAAAGAGTGCTCTTAATCGAAACGCCTCGTGATCTTCAACCAATTCTGAGCTTCAATATAATTACCAGGAGTAAGCGCTATAGCTTGTTTCCAATACTCAGCGGCTTGGTCGAACCAAGCCTCCGCAATTTCAGAATCTCCCTGCCGAATGGCCTGTTCTCCCCGGTCGGAATAGGTGAGTCAATTCCTTCCCTTAGAACCGTACTTGAGAGTTTCCTATCTCATACGGCTCAGCATTCAATTCTTGTGGTGTCCTATTTTTTTAATCTACCATATCTAAGTGAATGAGATTTATCATATATGTATCCCCCCTTTTTCCTCTGGTTAACCAAAAGAAATCAATTCCATGAGTTTCAAACTTTAATTTTGATTACTAATCCGTTTTTTTTAGTTTTATCTTTTCTCCTACCTTCAGAAAAAGCATAGGCATTTCCACTATCGTTAGAATTTTCTGAAAGGTAACTATCTCACTTTCATAGAGAAATTTATATAGAATCTTTGAAAAAGACTTTTCTTCAAAAGACTTACTATCTTTGGGATCTGATGCTACACCGCTGCTCAATACCTTAGGGGATCGACTTTATTACATAAGTGAATTCCTAACTTTTTCTTATCTCTATATCATAAAAAAAAAAAATAAGCAGTTCTTATTGGATCGGCGTAAAACCTCACTAATGGATCTTTACGGTGCTTTCTCTATCAATTGAATTCTTTATCCATAGAATAAAGTATCTAGGCATATCTATTTCTTTATATTTCAACTTCTATGATATGAAGTTCCTTTTTTTTTTGCTACAGCTGATAAAAATCGTTTTTTGGACGATGTATATGTAGAAATCCTTTTTTTTTTCTAGTATTTACTAGCGGCTTCATTCTTTTCTCTTTGCTTTTTCTTTCTATAGTGGAGATAGTCGCACGTAATGACAGATCACAGCCATATTATTAAAAGCTTGTGGTAAGAACGGGTTTCGTTCGAGTGCCCGAAAATAATATTCCAAAGCTTTTGTATGTTCTCCGTTACTTGTGTGGATAAGACCTATGTTATAGAGTATATAGCTTCGATCATAAGGATCAATTTCTAGTCGCATAGCTTCATAATAATTCTGTAAAGCTTCCGCATAATTTCCTTCGGATTGAGCCGACATCCGTTACGGTCGTCTTCGATTCAAAAAATCTCCGTTCCAGAACCGTACGTGAGATTTTCACCTCATACGGCTCCTCCCTTATGTGCATAATGAGAATAATACATGGAATCAAAAAAAAAATGGAAATATTCTCGTTATTAACTGAGCGGGGCTAGTGTTTTTACAAGAAATTTCTAACCAACCCTTCTGCAAAAGATCTTTTCTTACCATCAAAATGTTGATTTGATAATAGATAAAAAAAAAAAAATGGTAACTTCAACAATTTCTTTGTCCCCACGCCCCTTAATTTCCAGGAATTCGTCACTTCAACAGTCTTCGATGGTTCTATGGGTATCCAAAATACGAACGAGATGGATGTTTGTTGGCCCAACCATTCTTCTTAAGTCCGATCTCAATAAGGAAAGGGGATAATTTATAACAAAGTTTTCGTGTTGTTGATTTCTAGGCGTAGT